CGCTATACATGCATTTTCAAAAATAAACTGCCCAAGACTAATTATTGTGGGTCTCTCTTCACAAAAATTACAATGGATAAAATACCAATTCAAATGAAATGAATTCAAAAATTTTTTACTGCATAGATCGGGATTCGAAATCCTTCCATTTTCATCCATTAAAAAATATTGAATTATTTCAAAAGTCTGTTTAAAATTGTCAAATTGAAAATATTTCATTACCAAGATTTGATTATGGGTTAGTAAATGGTAAAAATTCATAATTGGAAGGGCTGTTCCTAAGGAACCCAATGATTTCAATTTACTAACTGAAACTATGGGGGGGTCTCTTTTAAGTGCTTCTTTTATTCCATTGTGATATTTTACACTGTTAAATGGCCCCATTCGAAAACAAGTGGATGATGACAAAATTATCAAAGATTGATATTCGTTATTTCTATTCAACAAGGTACGAATAGTTACTTGATTTTGGATAAGGGGTTGTTGAATCCATGCCTTGGAATAAAACGGATTGATATGGGTGCGCCTTGATCCAGTATTATAGATCAACCATGAACCGGATGAATCGTTCCTTTTTCCGGTATACGAAAGGGGGGAGTTGACTAAGTCGATTCTTATAAAATCTCGAATCAGATCATTTGTCCTTACTTGAACAAAGGAAACATGGGCCTCCCCGATAGAAGAACCTTTTTTATCGTGGTTCCAATTCAATACTAAACAAGTTCGAACTAATTGACTACTTGTGTCAGGAATTCCAAAAAGGACTTTGCCATTTCCATAAAGAATATAATTGACAACTCGAAATTTCATGTTATCCCTTTCCTGCAAGGGATCCTGAGGAAAAAGTGTTGATAAATTTATACCGTCTGCTATTTCATATGTTTCTACAGGTCGAACCAAAACAAAATACTTTGTCTTGGTCGGTGTGATCCCTTGGACATAAATCCAATTTTTCCATTTATTTTTGGATTCCTTCGAATTTGTTTTTCCCGCTCCTGGTGGTATTAAGATGCTGCTGTGTCGGACTATCCCATCTGTCTCTCCAGGAAAATAAATATCTCCAGAAAATATTTGAAGTTCAATCTTTTTTTTTTTTCTCTCCACTCGGACCAATCCGCCTACTCGGCTTCTTATATTTAAAGTAATTAGTGTATCTCCTCCAATGATACTATTATTCCGCACCATTATGGAAGAAGATCCAGGCAAAATATGTACTTCCTCGGGAATGAAAAAAAATCGATCTACTTGCATTTGGTATCTTGGCTTAAATTCTTTTGCCCCTCGATAATCAACCAAATCCTCTTTTTTTACGATTGAATGCACCTCCATAGTCCCATATTTAGTAATTCCTGAGCTGTTTCTTCTGTATTGAGGATCATCGAAATAACCAAGAATACTATTTCTGCGGAAAATACCATTTATGGGTATTTCAACCGAGATATCGGAATCTGAATAGAGCATTGTTTCTTTGTTTCGTTCTTGAATCGACTGGAATGGAAGGATGAATCTATTGCTTCGCCTCTTTGACAATAAATTCGAATTCTGATAGAGAATAGCAGGATATAGTATATTGCAACGACCAGTATATATGATTTGATTTAATTCTGAATAAACAGGAAGATTGCCTTCTTTTTTACCAGAAATATCCGAACGAAAGAGTTTATGTTTCACTTGCTTATTAGTCACTGAGCGGTTAGAACTATATCTTCGTTCCACAGAAAGCGAATCAATGTTCAGTTGATCTTGATCTTTGTGAAGCGAAAAAGGGACTACACTGGATCTGCACGACCCTCCTGCTAATATCCATAAATGGCTTGTTTTTGGTAAGAAATGAACATTACCATATGTAAATTCAGATGCATGGTACACATTGGTACTCCAGTGCATTTCTCCCTCTGAATCAGAATAAATATGTTTTCGAACCTTCTCTTTAAAATTTAAAGTGTATGTTCCTGCCCGAATCTCGGCAATCACTTGTTCGGATTCTACATATTGATCATTTTGGACTAAAAGAAAACTTTTAGGTGGAATATTCACATTATGTAGAATGTCTTCACTCTCAATAGTTATATACAAGTCTATATAACACAGAAAAGCAGGATGTCCGTGACGTGTACGTGTGGGATGAACCAAATCCTCATTAAATTTGATCCTTCCATTAGAGGGGGCTCGTACGTGTTCTGCAGTACCCCCAGTGAATACTCCACCAGTATGAAAAGTTCGTAATGTTAGTTGAGTACCCGGTTCTCCAATAGATTGACCCGCAATAATACCTACAGCTTCGCCCAATTCGACCAGGTCGCCATGAGTAGGACTCCGTCCATAACAGAATCGACAGATCCAAAATATACTCCTACAAGTAAAGGGAGTTCGAATAGATATTGGGTGTATTCGAAAGGTTAAGAATCGATTGACAAGTCCAATACCAATATCTTTATTTCGAATGGCAATGCATCGCGGGCCCATATATATATCGTCTGCTAGTACACGCCCAATCAAT